AACTAGTAGATTTAGATAGGAAGCAACGTAAAACAAACCAAATTTGATACCTGAGTATTCGGTTTGATAACCCGCTACTAACTCCTCTTCCGCTTCTGGTAAATCAAAAGGTAATCTTTCACATTCCGCTAGGGAAGAAATTAAAAAAATGATAAACCCTATAGGTTGACGCCACAAATTCCATCCCCAAAACCCATATTTTGACTGTGCTTCAACTATATCAACTGTACTTGAACTGTTAGATAATCATAGTCGGCGATAACATCACTGTTTCCATCGCTATTACAGAACCGTACATGAGATTTTCACCTCATACGGCTCCTCGAGGGTCACAAATAAATCTAAGGACACATTCAATATTATTTATCTTGATATGTTTGTAGGATAGATAGAGTCAAAATCTATCGTAAGGTCCCGAATTAGACCCATGGAATTCTGTCTGCTCTATTTATAATAAATAAAAAAAGTGCTTCTGAATTGATCTCATCTTTTAATAATTTTTCTTTTTTTGTTGTGTATGAGTAATAACTTAATCTTTCAATAAAATACTTTTTGTAGCAATATCCATACATATTTCAACCTACCATTTTCAATTACGAAAAAGAATTAGACATTACATTAGTTCATGAATCATGACAAAAAGAAAAAGCCCGTCTCTCTAAATATGTATATAGGAAAGAAAGAATAAAAAAAGATTTTTCCTTTTTTCTATTGCAATGAAATTCTTTCTATTTTATTTATTTTTTCGTTCCTATTCTCCTGTCTCAGAAAAGGGGGGCTTTCAAAAAAAATAAATAGAGGATTACTTCGTTCCTGATAGTTATTTACCGAATCGGTGGATAGGAGCATACTCTGGATCGGAATCGTGGGGAGTACTGCTTTATCGTTTCTACCAACTTAAAGTCCCAATTAGAATTCCTTTTATGCAGAAATATCCTGTTGGATAACTTACATAATCTCTATTACTAATCCTTTGTGTACCTTGGTGTTCCTAACCATCCACTCATTTTTGCCCAATCCCCATTATAATAATACATGTCTCGTAATAAATAATAAAAACCCCATCCAGTTGATCTTTTGAACCCGCTTCAAGACACGATGACTAATCAACCAATCTTGGGGTAAGCAGCCTCTACTGTTTATGTTCACTTTCACTTAACTCTTGTACATAGGAAATGAGACTCAATCTTTTTACTGCGAATTTAGAAGCTGTTTTTCTCACTCATATAACTATCTGGTTTAATTCATCAACCCAAATGTTGAATAAAAAATATGTATTCAACGCATTTAACTTCTTTTCTATAAAGCAAGGAAATAGGGAAAGTTTTTGTCTCAACGAATCACACGTAGAGATATTGATAACACACATAGAGTTAATGGTATTTCATAACTAATTGATTGAGCAGCAGCTCGCAGACCACCTAAAAAGGAATATTTATTATTTGATCCATATCCTGACATAAGAAGTCCAACAGGAGCAATACTTGAAATAGCAATCCATAAAAAAACACCAATACTGAGATCGGCTAGAACAAGGCGATAGCCAAAAGGAATTACTAAATAACTTAGTAAAATTGATATAACTGCTATGGATGGTCCGATACTGAATAAACGAGGGTCTCCTCTAGATGGAAGAAGGTTCTCTTTGAAAAGTAATTTTGTCCCATCTGCTAGAGCTTGAAGAATTCCCAAAGGGCCGGCGTATTCAGGTCCAATACGTTGTTGTATTCCTGCTGATATTTCTCTTTCTAACCAAACGATTACTAGTACACCTATTGTGATTCCTAATACAAGAGTCAAAATAGGGATAAGCATCCATATGATCTCATAGACCTCTTTTAACGATTCCAATCTGGAAAAAGAATTGATAGCTTGTACTTCTGTTGTATCAATTATCATTTCAACGATCAACTTCTCCCATAATGATATCTATGCTACCTAGGATCGTCATAATATCGGCCAATTTCATTTTTTTAACTAACTGAGGAAGAATTTGCAAATTGATAAAACCTGGTGGGCGAATTTTCCATCTCCAAGGAAAAACACTCTGATCTCCTATGAGAAAAATTCCCAATTCCCCTTTTGGGGCTTCGACTCTTACATAAAGTTCTTGGTTCGACAATTCAAAAGTGGGAGAAGGTTTTTTACTAATAAATCGATATTCAAAATCATTCCATTCGGGATTCCTTACTTTATCAAAGCGTCGGATTTCTAAATTCTCATAGGGCCCCCCCGGAATTCCTTCTAGAGCCTGTTGAATAATTTTTATGGATTCTTTCATTTCACCGATTCGTACTAAATAACGAGCTAATGAATCCCCCTCTTTTTGCCATTGGACTTCCCAGTCAAATTCATCGTAACACTCATAATGATCAACTTTACGAAGATCCCATTGTATTCCAGAAGCTCGCAGCATTGGTCCTGATAAACCCCAATTTATTGCCTCTTCGCCTCCAATAATGCCCACTCCCTCAACTCGTTCTAAAAAAATAGGATTCCGCGTAATAAGCTTTTGATATTCAGCAACCCCTGTTAAAAAATAATCGCAAAAATCCAAACATTTATCTATCCAACCATGAGGTAGATCAGCAGCTACTCCTCCGATACGAAAATAATTATGCATCATTCGCATACCGGTAGCAGCTTCGAATAGGTCATATATTAATTCCCTTTCTCGAAAAATATAGAAGAAGGGGGTCTGCGCACCAATATCGGCCATAAAGGGGCCAAGCCATAACAAATGAGAAGCTATACGACTTAATTCCAACATAATTACTCTGATATAGCTAGCCCTTTTGGGTACTTGAATATTTCCTAACTGCTCTGGTGCATTTACGGTTATTGCTTCTGTGAACATAGTAGCTAAATAATCCCAACGTGTTACATAAGGCAAATATTGTATAATTGTTCGGTTTTCCGCAATCTTTTCCATCCCCCTGTGTAAATAACCCAATATTGGTTCACAGTCAATAACATCTTCACCATCTAGAGTAACGATGAGTCGAAGAACACCATGCATTGATGGGTGTTGAGGACCCATATTGACTATCATGAGGTCTTTTCTTGTAGCTGTTGCAGTCATAAGTTTTTCCCCGATTCATTCTTCCATGAATTGCTGAAAGCGAAAAGAAGTTCATCAAAAATTAAGCGAATAATTCAAAATGATTCATCAAATTAACGAGTTTTTGTCTCTCGAATACCCAACTGACTAATTAATTCTTTATAACGTACTCTATTTTTTTTTGACAAATAAGCCAATAGCCGTTGACGTTTTCCCAGAATTTTCCGCAGACCCCTCTGAGATAAATAGTCTTTTTTGTGCAATTCCAAATGGGAAGTAAGTCTCTGTATCTTATTGGTGAACACGAATACTTGAAATTCAACGGACCCCCTCTTTTCTTCTTTTTCTTGGGAAATAACCGAGATGAATGGATTTTTTACCATAAAAGAACCCTCCTTTTACATATATTAATTTTACCGATCAGTAATAATAATTAAGGCTAGTCATTTTAATCTGATATACACAATAATCTAAATTTCTTTATGGACTCCAATTTTATCAAGTAAAATGAATCAATAATCAATTCAATTTAAAATTGGAGTCGGATAGGAATACAAAAGGATAATACATTTCTGCACTTACGAAAGAGAATAATTTAGGCTTAAAATAAAGAAGATTCATTTCTATATCGAATGGATACGTCATTGAATTAGTATCGTATATTAGTGTAAGACAAGGCATGTGCGCATTTGTTTTATTTGCTTTTAGATACTAGATATGATAGAGGATGAGGATATAGAGGAAAAATGTACCATCAACAAATTTTCAATCGCGGATACATATGTATCCTTAACATACTGAAACGACTTCCATTATTGGTATCAAACCAATAACGATTCATACAAGCTAAATCTTCTAATCGATAATTGGGCCAAAGGAAAAACTTTAATTTAATTAATTTATTTTTCTCTCTATCAAGATGGGGATTTTCATCCAAAAATGGACCCCAGTCTTTTATGCTGTTCCCGTTGCAAAATACTGGATTTCTATCCATACCATTTCTATTCTTTGAATTGAAACAAATTAGAATTCGCAACTCTCTACAACGTCTAGATGATAAAATAGTTTCAGGAACAAGCAAATCATAATGATTTTTGTCTATATTTCCAGTTATCTTTTGATGTTTTGCAATGAATTCATTAACATTCTTATTATCAAGATATTCTTTTTCTCGGTATCTTTGATTAGTTTTGTGCTTACTCTTATGAACCAATGAAATACCGAGGGTTTGATACATAATAAATTGTCCGTCGTTTTTTAAAAACAGACGAACGGGCTCGATAATCAATATTCCCTTTTTCATCAATTCTGTAAGAGTTAAATTCTTTTGAATCAGCATTATATCCAGACTTATTTCTCTCCTTTGAATCGAGAATATAGCAATTTCTTTTGGATTTCTCAGTCTAAGCAGGAGACAATATACTTTGATATTATTGATCATTCTTTGATTCAAAGTCTCACTCCATCTCAATTGAAAAAGCAAATACTTGTTCAGGAAGAAATGGAGTTCTGCTTCCGTATTATTCTTGTATTGTTTTTTATTTGTGCGTTTTTTCATATCTGATTCCGGATACTCTTCTTCAATATCGTTTTGTTGGTTTGAGAGAGGGGACCCAAGATATTTTTTGTTTTGTGCATCTGATCCAAGATCTCCTTGGCCTGCGGGTTCTTTTTCTTTTTCTGCTTGATTTATATTCTTTATCTTTAATTCAAAAGATTGTTTTTTATTCGGTGGTATAAAAAGATTCCTTTGTTGCTTTCCGTTGATGTTTTTATTTTTACTCAAATTGTCATTTATAGTTAAGTTTAAAAGAAGCAATTTGCTTGGTATAACCCATGGTTTTATTTTATATATATTATAAAGTAACAAAAATTCTGGGAAGAACCAAAATTCCAGATTCAATATGGGACGATTTAGTATTTCTTCATTCATTCCCATCCAATCCAAAAAGATTTTGTTTTGGTTGGGTGGATTGCTTTCGGGATCTTGATGAATCGGAAGATAAAAAAGATCTTTCTTATCACCTTGATGAATTATTTGATAATTCTTAGTGCCGGTCTTAGTATTTTTATTACTGTTGGTATCTATTTCGATCCATGCTTCAATATCGACTTTTTTTCTAAGACAAAAATTTATAATTTTCCAATCAAAATATTTTCTATCCGGATTTTTTCCCATATACCCAATATCACCTTCTCCTAGATAATTATTGATAGTGGTAATCTCCGGCATATCAAATAATTTGTGTTTATGTGTATTGTAATTATAAGAAATTTCTTGGTTCTTAGTTACTTCGAACGGTGATCCATAAAGATATGAGTTCCTCTTATTTTCATAATTAATAGATTTATATGATAAAAGATCATATCTATAGTTTTTTTGAAAATTGTCTTTTTCATTCGGCAATGAATATATTTCATAATCTTTTTGTTTTTTGTAATGAATTAGTTGGTCTTTTTCATATGAATCCCGTTTGTTTAAATCTTTAGTTTGAGCTGTACGACGTTGATTGACTCTATTTCGCCATTTTTGTGGTATTAATCTAGACCATTTAATCCGAGAGAAATCATATTGATAATGGCCTCTTAGCCAATTTTTCCATTGATTCATTCCAGAATTCCGAAGTTTCTTATGGCTTAATTCGAAATGAAATATACCTTGTGTTCCAAAATAATCCTTTATTGTATTCTTAAGAAAAAAAGATGTTCCGTGATATTGAAGAACAGATCTTAATTTATACAAGTTAATAATTTGGGTTTGGGATAATTTGTAAAATACATATGCTTGTGACAAGGAGGATAAGTCACAAAAAATCTGTGAATTTTTATTATTATTACTTATATTATAAAGTGACTTTTTTATAGTGGAAATGAAGTGAATTGTAGTTTTATTTCTTTTAGCAATTCTTTCTTGATTTGTTTCATTATTGTAAATGTATTTATCAATAATTTTGTTTGTTGATGATGCAAGAAAAAGTTGTGTATTGATTCTGGGAATATTAATGATATATAGAAAGATATCTGTGGATATCTTTTCAATGAAAAATTTTATAAAATAATGTAATTTACGGAGTAATCGAACGTTTCTTCTTTTTAACATTTGCCAAATAGTTTTTGGTGATTCTAATCTTTTAACATTATAACTTGTTTTGTTAGGACTAATATTTATTCCTGGAGTTTTTGTTTTTTTCTCTTTTGTAATTCTTTCTATTTGATTTCTTATTGTGCTTGTTCTATCAGTTAGATCTTTCATTTTTTTTTCTGTCAGTGAATAATTTGTCCAATCCGTAGATCGAATTTGACTAAACGATTCATGAATTGTCGGATCGTTGATTGTAGAATCTTTTTCTTTTTTAGTTTCACTCGACTCATCTACTTCTTTCAATCTAAATAATAGAATTAAATTTACTTTTGAAAGTTCTTTTAGTATTCTTTTTATAAATAGAATGCTTTTGATAACCCATTTTTTTGTTTCGTTTAACACCCCTAGAAAGAATTCGATTCTTTCTTTTAAAACTCTTAGAACTATAAAAGACTTCTTTTTCAATTGACCAATTTGATTTTCGAGTTCCTTAAAAATGGGTTCAAAAAAAGAAGGCCGTTTTCGAGGAGAACCAAAAGGAAGGTCGGTTTCCATTCCCCAAACTGTTAAAAAACAAAAATCGGCTTTTTGTACTTTTCCTTTCTTTTTCATTCGATCTTTATGGAAGGGCCGTAGCTTTGGTTTGCGCCAAGGTTTCAGACAGAAAGGAAATAAGATTTTTATCTGAATACCATCTAGTAACCAATTTTTCGGAAATTCTGTTTCTGATAATTGAACACCGTTATAGGTGCATTTAACATGCATTTCGCCCGCCCATTCTTTTAAATCCTCAGACCACTCGGGAAATTGCAATAATAAAATACGGCCAATATTTTTAGCTATTATCAATGAAGGTAATATAATATATTTTCTAAAAATCGATTGAGTTACTAACATGGAACCTCTTATTACTTGAGCAAGCGGAATGGTATCCCAGGCCTCTGCTATTTCTATCCGCGTTTTCTCCTTTCGTTTGTTCTCTTCTTTTTTTTTCCCTTCTTTTATTGGTTCTTCTGTATAATCTAAAATTTTGAATTCTTCTTTTTTTCTCGTCCCATTTTTAAAAATGAGTTTCATTAGTCTGGAGATATCAAAAGAAAAAAGGAGGGATTTGTCTATTCTGTCCAAAAAAAGGGGGGAATGCACATTTGCTTGAAACAGTTCCTCAATAACTATTTTACGTCTTTGAGCGCGCATAGAACCTTTGATTATGTTTCGACGAAAATCCGATTGTTGTGAATAACGTATTAAAGCCACTTCATCTTTTTGATTAGAATTTTCAGTCTCAGTATCGATATTTTGTTGGTTATTAGTAAAAATCACTACACGTTTCGCTTTTCTTGAGCGAATCTGCTGT